TATGCTGCGTATTATCAACGATTTCCACAGAAGGTGGTAAGAGGATATCTTGAGCAGTTACATATCCAGGACCCTTGACACAAATAAGCGCGTCACGAGTGCCATATATATTGCTTCTCAATACAATTTCTTTCAAGTTCATTAAAATTTCATGTACTGATTCTTGAATACCTACTATGGTAGAATATTCATGTGGAATTTTCTCAGATTTTGCGCGTGTAATACATGTTCCTTCTGTTTCTCCAAGCAAAGCTCTTCGCATTGCAATGCCTATTGTGTCGGCTTGACCTTTCATAAGTGGAGACAGAACAAAGCGTCCATAATAAAGACGCTTACTGTCTGCTCTTGATTCAACACACTTCCACTGTAGTGTCCGAGTAGATACTTTTACTTTCTCTCGAACCATAGTAATATTATTTGATCAGATCTTTGAGTCATTTATTTCTCTTGAAATCTCTTCAATGTTTATTTCTACACCCGTCTTTTTTTAGGGGGTCTGCAGCCATTATGTGGCATAGGGGTTACATCCCGTACGAAACTTAAAAGTATACCACTTCTACGAATAGCTCGTAATGCTGCATCTCTTCCGAGACCCGGACCTTTTATCATGACTTCTGCTCGTTGCATACCTTGATCCGCTACTGCTCGAATAGCATTTCCTGCTGCGGTTTGAGCAGCAAAGGGTGTCCCTCTTCTTGTACCCCTGAATCCACAAGTCCCAGCGGAGGACCAAGAAATCACCCGCCCCCGTACATCTGTAATAGTCACAATGGTGTTGTTGAAACTTGCTTGAACATGAATAACGCCTTTTGGTATTCGACGTGCACTTTTACGTGAACCAATCCGTCCAGTCCTACGTGAAACACTTTTTGGTATAGATTTTGCCATATTTTATCATTTCATAAATATAAGTTAGATATATGGATATATCCATTTGATGTCAAAACAGATCTTTTATTTTGATTTGTTCATCGGTTCCTTTAGAGAGTACCTTTTCGAAAGATTATCCTTGTCTTTGTTTATGTCTCGGGTTGGAACAAATTACTATAATGCGTCCTCTCCTACGGATCAGTCGACATTTTTCACAAATTTTACGAACGGAGGCCCTTATTTTCATAGTTGTTATTCCTTAACTGAATTGCGAATCTACTTATTGGAAGAAAATAAGTTTCTTAAAATTTTTGAACGGTGACTTGTATCCTCATGAAAGGAATGTTGAAAAACCGCCTAATCATTCGAATCCTTGTTGTGGAGTCTATAAATTATACGCCCTCCATTTGAACCATAACGACTTACTTCAATTTTGACTCTTTTGGCTCTATCTCCAGATAGTACACGTATAAAACTGTGTCGAGCCCTTCCTGAAACATAACTTCGAATCTGACTTCAGTATATAAACGAACCCGGAGCATACCATTGGGAAGTGCTTCAGTAATTAAACCTTCATGAATCCATTCATTTTTCTTCTTTCATTCCAGGCAAAACCCCCTTGAAGTATCAACTAATGTAGGAGGAGTGATATTAGACAACTTGTCTTTTTTCGTTTTTTTTTTTTTCACAAATTAGGAAGTTCCGGATATAATTCGGGTACCAGAAAGATTACCATATATAACACAAAATTTCTCCGCCAATTCTTTCTAGTCGAGCCGCACGGTCTGTCATTATACCCCGAGAAGTAGAGAGAATTACAATCCCCATCCCGTCTAAAATTCTCGGAATTCGTTGATAGTTCGAATAGATTCGGAGACCAGGTCGACTGATTCGTTTTAAATTTAAACTGGTTCTATATGGTCTTTTCCTATTCCTTCTATGTCGTAGGGTTAAAACCAAAAAAGATTTGTTGGTTTCCACAAGTTTCCTTACGTTTTCGAGAAAACCCTCTCGTAAAAGTATTTTAACAATGTTTTCGGTGATGTTAGTAGACGCTATTCGAACCGTTCCTTTTCTATCCATGTCAGCATTTCGTATAGAAGTTATTATGTCAGCAATAGTGTCCTTACCCATGATAAACGCAAATAATTGTTACTTCCAAATTTTTATATAATCAACATGTTCGTTTTATTTATGAAAATTATTAAAAGTATATGCGTGAGACATAATCTACTAAATTTATCTATTTTAATTAAAGACTGTCACTCTATCGCGATTTCGTATTATAATACCTCAGGTGCTAATGAAACTATTTTAGTAAAATTTAACTGTCTCAATTCCCGTGCGATCGCGCCAAAAACTCGAGTTCCTTTTGGATTTCCTTCTTGATCAATGACAACTGCAGCATTGTCATCATATCGTATTATCATACCGTTGTCACGCTTGAGTTCTTTACAAGTACGTACAATTACAGCTCTGATCACTTCGGATTTTTGTAGAGGCGTATTTGGTACTGCTTCCTTGATCACAGCAACAATAACGTCACCGATATGAGCATATCGGCGATTACTAGCTCCTAGGATTCGAATACACATTAATTCTCGGGCCCCGCTGTTGTCTGCTACATTCAAATGGGTTTGAGGTTGAATCATATCATTTTTTGAATCTGTTTTTTTTAATGTAAAGTAAAGCAAAGGACGAAGTAAAAAAAAAAAAAAAAAGAAAACCTGCAATTTTTTTTTTTATACCCAAGACTTCTTTCCTTTGGTTCAACATTCCTATCCAGAAATAATGAATTGAGTTCTTATAGGCATTTTGGACGCCGCTATTGAAATAGCCTTTCGAGCTATATTTTCGGCTACTCCACCCATTTCATAAAGTACTCTACCTGGTTTAACGACAGCTACCCAATATTCGGGGGATCCTTTCCCGGAACCCATACGAGTTTCCGTAGGTCTTACTGTAACTGGTTTATCTGGAAATACACGTACCCATATTTTTCCCCCACGGCGTACATTTCGTGTCATTGCGCGTCGCCCTGCTTCGATTTGTCTAGATGTGATCCAAGCGGGTTCAAGCGCTTGAAGAGCATATCTACCGAAACAAATATGATTACCTCGATAAGAAATTCCTTTCATTCTTCCTCTATGTTGTTTACGGAATCTTGTTCTTTTGGGGTTATAGTTGATGGGTCTTTCTCAATTCCATCTCTACTACAGAACTGGACGTGAGAGTTTCTTCTCATCCAGCTCCTCGCGAATGAAACGGCTAAAAAAGATTTTATTCCGATATACATATATTTAATAAAGAATATACTGAATCATAGGATTCTTTGAAATTTCATCTAATTAATCTATTCGAAATTTATATATCGTGTTTAGTTAGATCTATATTATAGATCTATAATTAAACATGTATTCTATTTATAGATAATGTCAATGTCTTATAGATAATGTCAATGTCGTTTTTTTTTATAACGTTCTAATTTTTTATAACGTTATAACGAATCTTTCTTTTGTTTTGCCTTTTCTCATATACGATCGACCAAAATTTATCAATCCAATAAAGTCAAACTTTCGCGGGCGAATATTTACCCTTTCAATATCTATTTCAGTTCTAGGGTTAGTCCACGACCTCTCCGAATAAAAGAATAGGTTCCTGGTCCGTTCCGCCATCCTGCCCAATGAATTATTAAGATTCATTTTCAATAGAATCTTCTGCATTCACGGGTTCCATCGTTCCCATTGCTTCTTGATTAATGGTTAGGTCTTAATTCTCCAACGGAGTCCTTAATGAAATTTGTTCTTAAGTCAATTTTCTCAGTCTTTATTGGCTCAAGGCTCTTGATTTTTTTGTTCTATGAGCGGATTCATCTAATTATGGATGAATCATTATTAATGCTTATTACATTGCTTTTGTTTTATGAGATGACTCATAGACCTTACATATTGGAATTATATATCAGTGATATTTTCTTTCTCTCTTCTCTCTTTCTCTCATCCTTCCATTTATCCCTTATCCGCATACTTTTCTATTTGGCTTCACAACTTATAACTTCAGAACTCAAAATCAGATTGGTTTTTTTATGTTTATGCAAAGTTTATGCAAAAAAGGATTTCAGTTGCTACAAAGATATAACCAATATTATATCTTGACTGCTTCTTTGTATCCAGATAATGCGAAGCAATGAGTTGGTTATTAGTGTTATAAGTTATTAGTTCATACGTTCGTACTATGGCTCGTTCCTTTTTTTTGAATCCTAGTACTAAAACTAAAAAAACCAACGAGTCACACACTAAGCATAGCAATTATATAAAACGATTAATCGATTTTTTATTCAACCCTATAGAATTTAGAATTGCTCATTTTTGTTTTGATTGAACATCAAAAAAATGAAAGAGTTTGGTCTTTTTTGGTCTATTTCCATCGCTGGATAGAATGGAAAGATACATAAAGTCTTATTATTCTGCGGCTACAAATATCCAAATCTTGATTCCTAATACCCCGTATATAGTTCGAACTGTATAGGAACAATAATCAATTTTAGCTCCAATGGTTTGTAGAGGAACCCTACCTTCTCTGATCCATTCGACGCGTGCAATTTCTTTTCCGTCGATACGCCCTGCAATTTGTACTTGAATTCCTTTTGTATCCGCCTGTTCCGTTAATTCAATAGCTTTTTTCATTGCTTTGCGAAAAGAAACTCTATTCTGTAATTGTGCCGCTATAAATTCTGCAAGAATATTAGGGTGTCCATAGGGATTTGAAATTCTTGTAATAGCAATGTTTAGTTTTCGATTCACACAATTAAGTTCTTTTTGTACATTCAGTTGTAATTCTTCGATTCTTCTCGGTCGATTTTCAATTAATAATTTTGGAAATCCTATATAGATTATGACCTGAATTAGATCGATTCTTTTTTGAATCTCTATCCGTGCAATTCCCTCAACACCGGAGGATATTCTCATATTTTTTTGTACATAATTTTTAATACAGTCTCTTATTTTTTGATCTTCTTGTAGACCTTCAGAATAATTTTTTGGCTGTGCAAACCAAAGAGAATGATGACTTTGTGTTGTACCAAGTCGGAAACCGAGCGGATTTATTTTTTGTCCCATAAGCCCCCACTA